GTGTTAATAGTCTCACATTATTGGTTTATAGAGAATCAAAGTTGATTTACCAATGAGTCGCGAAATGCTATGGTTCTTCCATATGATTTATGAATTTATTCAGAAGTAATTCGTCGAGATCGTGCACCCTTTTCTTATTTATCCGAAAAATACTAAAAAATATTATAAAGTGCAGCCGGATAGATCCAATCTATTCTTGAAATAGACAACTCGCACACACTCCCTTTCCAAAAAAAATCAAAACACCAACCACTACAGTTAGATTTATTAGATTTGTTGCTAAAATATCGGTATTAAGCCCGAAACTGCCAGCGGATGGCCAGTGAGCTAAAAAAACGAAAGAATGGGTTACATTTTTCATATGCTCTCCTCTTATAGATAGGACAAACAAAGAACAAAGTTTTTCGATCACTTACTTCGCTCGCCGTTTTTTGATCGGTTTTTTTAATGCAAATAGATTCAATCTAGTAATTTCTTTTAGATTAAGTCTTAGGTCTTCTTTGACCTGTGAAAGACCTCCTTTGTTGAAATGTTCTGTTCCAAAAATTCCTAAAATAAAAGGAAAAAAACTTTCCACTTTCCTAAACTAAGTACGGGAAGGAAGAAGGGGAGCATATCTTCTAAATTAATCATAATCAACTCAGCCCTTCCTGGGGTGGGGTATTGTCTGTCCCGATAAATAGCTAATTCCAGCAGTAATAAATAGGAGTAAATAAAATAAAGTATTGATATAATTGGAATTGCAGAAGCAAATACCCATTTAACTAAAAAAAAGAAAAAAGGTATCTAATCGAAAGAGCTTATTTTATTTGTTAGGATTAAACAAAAGGGTTCGCAAATAAAAGCGCTAGTGCCACAACTAGTCCATAAATTGTTAAAGCTTCCATAAAAGCTAGACTAAGCAATAAAGTACCTCGTATTTTACCTTCTGCTTCTGGCTGTCTCGCAATACCTTCTACAGCTTGTCCTGCAGCAGTACCTTGACCAACTCCAGGCCCAATAGAAGCAAGCCCTACGGCCAATCCAGCAGCAATAACAGAAGCAGCAGCAATTAATGGATTCATGGTGAGTTCCTCGTGTCAAAAAAAAAATGGTTAAGGATACAATCAACCAAGAAATTCTTACTTCTAAGCTCTATCTCTATTGGGGAGAAGTAACTAAAAAAGTACAAATTGAAATTATAATGTGAATTGTCCGAACTACATAGAAGGGAATTCCATATCTCGGATTAGATAATGAATCTAACCTAGGAATATATAATACCCTATATACATTTGTTTCTTCTATTTTGTTTGCGTATTTTCTCATTTTCTATTGAATCGGATTCTAAAATCATTGCTTAACGCAGAAAACCGTATAAAAGGTGACTCCACTCCACTTCTAGACATTAAGGATATATAGTATAGATCCAGTCTGACTCCACCCTCCCTCATTACTGCATCTATACTTTGACAATTCCATAATATAGTTATAGTCTATTTTCTCTCCTACAACTCTAGGTTGTATATTCATACGCATTTCTAACTATTTTTTTGCAACCAAGCGGATTATCTGGAACCACGCATGAATTGAGCTAAGCTGAAAAAAAAATACTATTTCCAAAACTAGTCAATTCAATGATGACCCTCCATGGATTCACCTATATAGGCTGCGGCTAATGTTGCAAAAATAAGAGCTTGAATACCGCTTGTAAATAATCCAAGAAACATGACAGGTATAGGGACTACTAAGGGGACTAAAGAAACAAGAACAACAACGACTAATTCATCCGCTAATATATTCCCGAAAAGTCGAAAGCTAAGCGATAATGGTTTTGTGAAATCCTCTAGGATGTTAATTGGTAAAAGGATTGGGGTTGGTTTAATATATTTCTCGAAATAGCTCAATCCTTTTTTGCTAAGACCCGCATAAAAATATGCTGCTGACGTGAGTAAAGCTAAAGCAACAGTAGTATTTATATCATTCGTGGGCGCTGCTAATTCCCCATGGGGTAACTCTATAATTTTCCAAGGTAAAAGAGCACCCGACCAATTCGAAACAAAAATAAAAAGGAACATAGTCCCGATAAAGGGAACCCAGGGACCATATTCTTCTCCAATCTGAGTTTTGCTCAAGTCTCGAATAAACTCAAGGACATATTCAAAGAAATTCTGACCGTCGGTCGGGATGGTTTGTGGATTCCGAACAGCTATGACAACTGAACCTAATAAGATAGTAATTACGACCCAAGAAGTGATGAGTACTTGGGCATGAATTTGGAAACCTCCTATTTGCCAATAGAAGTGTTGGCCTACTTCTACACCCGATATATCGTATAACTCCTTGAGTGTTTTAATGGAACAAGGTATAATATTCATATTGTCCTCTGATAAAAATTGAACTTCAAAAAAGGAATTCTTTTGATTCAACCATCTCTTTCTCAACTCAGCAACTTGAAGTATTAATCTTATATTTAGGAGACCAAGAAAGCACATCAGATCATAATATATATCAATACCCTCTAATATATATCAATATTCCCCTTCTTTTTTCTATGCAAAACGAAAAAGAATAGTAAGTGATTCCATAAATCTACGCAGTTGCCCAAGAATTCACTATTCTTCTTAATCAACGATTTCTTATATAGAGAGAACGCCCTTCACAAATTGCAAATACTAATTTGTTAAGAATCAATCGAATTGAAGTCATAGTGTCATCGTTGGCTGGAATCGATATATTCGCGAGATCCGGGTCGCAATTTGTATCGACTAAAGAAATAGTAGGAATCCCCAAAATGGCACACTCCCGAAGAGCTATATACTCTTTTTGCTGATCAAGGACGATCACAATGTCTGGCAATCTCGTCATATATTTGATCCCGCCGAGATATCTTTGCAAGGTGGATAATTTTCTCTTCAAGATTGCCACATCTCTTTTTGGGAGATGTTGGAATTTTCCCATTTTTTCTTCTGCTCTTAAATCTCTAAATTGAGAAAGTCTAGTTTTCGTAATCGACCAATTAGTTAACATACCACTGAACCACTTTTTATTAACATAATGACAACGAGCCCTTATTGCAGCTGATGCTACTAAATCCGTTGCTCTTTTTTTTGTGCCAACAATTAAGAAACTTTTTCCCTGACTTGCTGCATCAAAAACTAAATCACAACCTTCTGATAAAAAACGAGCCGTTCTAGCGAGATTTATAATATGAGTACCTTTACGCTTTGCCGAAATGTAAGGGGCCATTTTAGGATTCCATTTCTTAATACCATGACCAAAATGAACTCCTGCTTCTATCATCTCTTTCAAATTGATGTTCCAATATCTTCTTGTCATTTTTTCCACACTTCCTTTTGATTGTTTCTTTTTTTTTTCATCCTACCATTCCATTACGGAATTTTATTCTTTTTGAAGATTAAGAAAGATCCGAAATAGCTTGAAATAAATAATAATTGTTCCGAAGGAACCTTCCCTTCTACTGAGAGTTGGCCATTGATACATTGTATAAACATAACCTTAAATGTATTAACCGACTTCTTTTACTTATTTTAAAATTTTAAATAAAAATATAAAATTTGACCTCTTAGTGTTCTAAGTTAAAAAGTCTAGTAAAGTAAAAAAATCTGCTTTATGTATCCTTAAATCGTATAAATGGGGGTAAATGGGGGTTCTGATGTCTCATAGAAATTGTTTGTTACGTCAAAATCTGAAGAAACTAATTCTGTATGGAGAAATAAAAAATCTCTCATTTCCGACGCGAATAGATTTTGTTTTTGAATTTCGAAATAAAGGTTCTTGTCTTGTGGGGAACGATGCACAAATTTTAGGAATCCGGTACCAACAGGTATAATCCCCCCCAGAACTACGTTTTCTTTCAACCCTTTCAACCAATCAATGCGACCTCGTAGGGCAGCTTTTGCTAAAACTCGAGCAGTTTCTTGAAAACTTGCTTCAGATATGAAACTTTGGGTATTCAGGGAAGCCCTTGTTATTCCCAATAAGATTGCCCGATAATAGATCGATTCATCCAAAGCTCGCCCTGCTCGTTCCGCTCGCAATAGTCCGATTAATTCCCCAGGTGAAAAAACATTAGACATTCCATCTTCAGAAACCCGCACTTTTGATGTTACTTGGCGTATAATAATCTCTATATGTCTATTATGAATTTGTACCCCTTGGGATCGATAAACCTTTTGGATTTTATTAACCAAAGAGATACGACTTTGGGCTTTGGTTAGCTCAGCTCCAATCAAGAATCCCCAGGGGACCCCAAGAATTCTTGGTATACGCTCATTCCAATCCTCAATTCTCCTTTCGAGATTCGGGGATAATGAATCAATTGAACGCGCTTCAAAGATTTGTTCCACTTTTGGAAGACCTTGCGTTATGTCACTAGATCTCGATTTTTCATATATAAACGTAACTAACCTATCCCCTTTGTAAAGGATTTCTCCATAATGACCATTAACAGTTGCTCCTGTAGTGGCCAAATAAGGTTTAGCTGCTCTTATAACAAAGGAATCCATATTAACAATGAAAATTTGACCAGATTTTTTTATGTGCGATTTAAATATACATGCATTTTCACAAATAAATTGTCCAAGGTGAATTATTGCTGATGTCTCTTCCCAAGAATCATGATGGACAAAGCGACAATTCAAAAGTAATGGATCCAACATTATGTTACTATCGAAATTCGAAATCCTTTGATTTTCATCTATTAAAGAGTATTTAAGTCCTTGAAGTACTTGGAAGGTTTGTTTCAAATTGGCAAGGAACAAATATTTTTTTAACAGGATCTTATTATACGTTAGTAAATAGTAAGATGAAGAAAAATTCGATATACTAGGTACAATAACGCCTAAGGGCCCAAAAATTTCTTGAATAGGAATTCTAGGATTCAATTCTTTTATCGCATTGGGATGTTTTAAATTCTTGAATAAACCAATTCGAGAACAGTTGGATGCCGACAAAATCATCAAAGGTTGGTATTCTTTATTTCGATTCAACAATGTACCAATAGCTTCTTGATGTTGGCTAAGTGATTCAATCTTCGCCTTGGAATAAAAGGAATTTATATTGGTGCGATTTAACCTATTATGGGGAATCGGTCCTGCACTTGTCCTATCATACCTTTTTCGTGTATATGAAATAGTGGACTTGACTAACTCAATTCTTAGGAAATCGCGAATAAGGTCATTTGCTCTTACCTCAACAAGGGAAGCACCAGCCTTCTCTTTTTCTTCTTGTTCCCAATTCACTACTAAGCAAGTTCTAACAAATTGACTATTTGTGTGATAAATTCTTTGAGTTAACTTGCTATTTTCATGAGAAATAAAATTGACAAGTCGAAGTTGGAGATTATCTTCTTCTTGCAAGAGATCCTGGGGGAAAAGTGTTGCTAAATTTCTCCTTTCGTCCATTTCATATGCGACTGCAGGTCGAACGAAAACAAAATACTTTTCCTTGCTCTTGAGAATTTTTTTTCGTTGAACATAGACCCAATTTTTCTTTTTTTTTGATTCCTTAGAATATTTTTTTTTTCCTTCTGGTGGTATCAAACAGCCACCTAATACCTTATCTGCCTCTTCAGGAAAATGAATATCTCCGGAAAATATTTTTAGTTCTGTATGGCTTTTTTTTCTCCTCACTCGGACCAGTCCACCTAGTCGACTTCTTGTATTTTTTGTGAGTTGTGTATTCACTCCAATAATACTATTGTCAAGTACCTTTAGGTATGAAGATCTCGGCAAGATATGCAGTTCTTGAAGAATGAAAAAAAACCGATCCACTTCTTTTTGGTATTTTAGACTAAATTCTTTTGTTCCTCGATGCTCAATAAAACCCTCTTTTTTTAAGATAGAATCTTCCTCTGGACTATCGTATTCGTCCTCGGGATCTTCTTCTAAGTCTTCTTCTAAAGTCCCATATTTGTCCTCTGAGCTTTCCCCGGGGTTCCCATATTCATCTTCTGAGTCTTCCTCTAGAGTTCCATATTCGCCCTCTCGGGTCCTATATTTGCTCTCTGGGCTTCCATATCCGTCTTCTGAGTCTTTCTCTAAAGTCCTATATTCGTTCTCTGGGTTCCCATATTCGTTCTCTGGACTCCCGTATTCGTCTTCTAGGGTTTCATATTTGTATTCGCCTTCTCGGGTCCTATATTTGTCTTCTAGGGTCTCATATTCGTCTTCTAAGTCTTCCTCTCGAGTCCTATATTCTTCCTCTAGGGTCCTATATCTAAATTTCACAATTCCCGAACCCTTTTTATCTTTTCTGTATTGTGGATCGTCAAAATAAGCAAAAATAGTATTTCTACGTAAAACACCCATAAAGGGGATTTCGATAGAAATACCCAAACAGGATATTAATTCTTTCTCTTGTTCTTGATGGTATTGTAATGGAATGACGAACCTATTTCTTCGCTTTTTTGCCAACAAATCCGAATTATCTTGAAAAATAGAAGGATAGATCAAGTTCCAATGGCCGTTGGCCATGATTCGATCCGACATTGAATAATCAAAAATTTCCCTATCTTTTTTACCATAAGTATTCATTTGATCTTGATCCTTGTGGATTGAAAAAGACGCTATACTGGATCTGCATATACTTACTGACAATATCCATAAATGGCTTGTTTTTGGTAATCGACGAAGATTACCATATTGATATTCGGGCGCATGGTAAACATCAGTACTCCAGTGCATTTCGCCGTCTGATTCGGAATAAATATGCTTTTGTACCCTTTCTTTAAAATGTAAAGTGGACGTTCCGGCACGAATCTCCGCAATTACTTGTTCGGATTTTACATATTGATTATTTTGCACTAGAATCAAGCTTTTTGAGGGAATACTCACACTATATAGAATATCTTGACTCTGAATAGTTACATGCAAGTCTATATAACATAGAAAAGCAGGCTGTCCATGGCGGGTACGTGTGGGGTGAACCAAATTTTCAGTGAATTGGATTTTTCCATTCGAAGGGGATCGTACAAGGTCGGCAGTACCCCCTGTGAATACTCCCCCAGTATGAAAAGTTCTTAATGTTAGTTGAGTCCCGGGCTCCCCAATTGATTGACCCGCAATAACACCCACGGCTTCTCCCAATTCTACGAGATCGCTATGAGTAGGACTCCGGCCATAACAGAATTGACAGATCCAAGAAGTGCTTCGGCAGGTAAAGGGGGTTCTAATATATATTGGTTGTGCTCGAAATGGTTGTGCTCGAAAGGCAGTTATGAATCGATTCACTAATCCAATTCCGATATCTTGATTTCGAGCGGCAATGCATCGTGAACCGATATATATATCGTCTGCTAATACACGACCAATTAGTGTTTGGGCAAAAAGTTTTTCCGTCATCCCATTTTGAGGACTAACAGAAATACCTCGGATAGTACCACAATCTCTTCTACGCACAAGAATATGTTGAACTACTTCAACAAGTCTACGTGTAAGATATCCAGCATCTGCTGTTCGTACAGCAGTATCTACAACCCCTTTGCGGGCTCCATAGCAGGAAATTATATATTCTGTCAAAGAAAGCCCCTCGCGTAAATTGCTTTGAATAGGTAAATCGATCATTTGTCCTTGAGGGTCTGCCATTAATCCTCTCATACCTACTAATTGGTGTACCTGAGATGCATTTCCTCTGGCTCCTGAAAAAGACATTAGATAGACTGGATTAGAAGGATCCGTTATCCGAAAATTCGAATTCATTTCTTGTTTCAAATATTCACTTGTCGCATACCATATCTCAACGGATTGGCGTAATTTTTCTACCGCGTGTATAGCCCCATAATAATAGTGTTTCTCCAAAAGAAAACTTTGTTGCTCCGCGTCTTGGACTAACCATCCCTTAGAGGGTATTGTTAAAAGATCCTCGATTCCTAACGAAATCGATGTAGTAGTGGCTTGATGGAAGCCCAGAGTCTTTAGTTGATCCAGTATATGGGATGTATATCCCATTCCGAAATGATCTATTAATCTGCTAATAAGTCGTTTCATACCAGTTCCGTCTATCTCTTTATTATGAAAGACCAGATTGGCCCGTTCCGCCATACATAAGTACCCCCTTTTCGGCTGAGTAGGATTCGACAATTGCTGAGTAGGATTCGACAATGGGCCTGAGTCAGTGATTCGAAAATTTAATTAACTTCATTTCCTTAATCTCAATCTGGATTCGCGTGGCAAAAATGATGATACTACGGAAATCGGAATGCCCCCCAAAAGGGGAGGGGCATCGCCGAATCTAACTTCCTTGTTTATATAATGTATGAATAGGCCTGACTAAATCCTTGTATGGCTTCCTCTATTTCTCTATAAAAAGAAATATGACCAAGAGTGGTTCGAATGTATATAGAACGAATTTCTTTTTTTCTATTTCCCACTATTAGATAGTGGGCATAAATCTCATGATAAGTCCCCAAAGATTCATATTGAACTTCAATTGGAACTTCTTTTGACCCAATGACGCGTTGATCCAGTTTCCATCGTAGCCACAAGGGACTGTCTAAACTGATTAGTTTCTGTCTATAAGCTCCCAGTGCATCATAAGAACTAGAAAAGTGGGGCTCTTTATCTTTCGTATACTTAGAATTATTATTATTGTAATTTACTTTTTGATTTGGATAGTTTTCGCAACTATTATATCTATTTGCACAAATACCTCGGCGGTTTCCAATCGTTAATACATAAAGCCCGATAAGCATGTCTTGGGTTGGTACGCAAATAGGATCTCCAATAGCAGGAGATAAGAGATTCATATGAGAAAACATAAGTAAACGGGCTTCCGCCTGAGCTTCCAAGGATAAAGGTAGATGAACAGCCATTTGATCCCCATCAAAATCCGCATTGAAACCCTTACACACTAATGGGTGTAAAGAAATAGTACGCCCCTCTACTAAAGTGGGTTGAAAGGCCTGTATGCCTAATCTATGCAGGGTAGGTGCTCTATTTAACAGTACAGGATGTCCCCGCATAACTTCTTGAAGTATTTCCCATACAATGGGTTCCTTTTCCCAAATTTTCCTTTTAGCAATCCTGACATTAGAAGTAGCGCGTTTCGTGATTAAATCGCGAATTACAAATAGCTGAAAAAGCTTTATTGCTATCTCTAGAGGTAATCCACATTGATGTAATGAAAGCGAAGGACCCACAACAATGACAGAACGCCCCGAGTAATCGACCCGTTTCCCAAGCAGAGTCTCGCGAAACCTTCCCTCTTTACCTTCAATTACATCTGAAAGTGATTTGTATACTTTATTGTGACCATCCCTTATCGGTTGCCCGCGGGACCCACTATCAAGAAGTGTATCCACGGCTTCTTGTACCAATTTTTCCTGGCACATTACTAAATCCGCAGGCGCTAATTCACTTCTTTTTAATAGATAGGCAAGGTTGTTGTTCCGACGGATAACTCTCTTATAAAGTTCATTAATGTCCGAAGTCACTACTTTATCTCCAGACCTATAAACGATGGGTCTCAATTCGGGAGGAAGAACCGGTAATAAGCACAAAACCATCCATTCTGGTTCCACATTTGTTTGAATAAAATGTTTTGCCAATTGCATGCGTCTAATCAAAAAAACTTTTCTTATTCGTCTTTTTCTATCTTCCCATTCATCTCCACTATACCCCTCGTCTTCTAATTCCTTCCATTCGACCAAGGAATTCTCTATAATAATTCGCAAATCCAAATCTGCTAATTGTTCTCTAATAGCACCTGCTCCTGTCGCAATTTCCCGATTTCGAAATGTTGCAAAGCCTGGGGTAGAAAAAAAGGGAGAAATGCTGTGGTTACAGGATGAAATTTCCTCTTCGAATAAACCTCGTAATCGTAAAAAAGTGGGTTTTTTAGTGCTGGGCCTAGCAAAAGAGAAATCGCCGTATACTAGGCCCTCCAACTTCTTAAGAGGTTTATCTAAAAGATTCGCGATATAACTAGGAAGACCTTTCAAATACCACACATGAGTCACGGGACATGCGAGTTTGATGTATCCCATTTGATATCTTCGTATCCGAGAATCCACAAATTCCACCCCGCATTTTTGGCAAAATCTCTCGTCTTCATTTTCAGCTCCGCTCGCTCGAGAATTGCCACAAGCGCAAATTCCGCTTTTTATGGGTCCAAAGATTCTTTCGCAAAACAATCCATCTTTTTCTGGTTTATCAGTTTTATAATGAAAAGTAGAGGGCCTTGTGACTTCGCCAACGACTTCTCCATTAGGTAGGTTTTTGTTAGCCCAAGCCTTTATTTGTTGAGGGGAAACGAGTCCAATTTGAAGTTGTTGATGTTTATATTGGTCAATCATAAAATAGAAATAAGAAAAGAATTTATATTTATTCCGATCAAATCAAACTTCCTCCCTATTAACCTGGAAGTTCTTCTCAGATACAAGGAAATGATTCAGTTCTAGAGCCAAAGATCGTAGTTCTCGAACGAGCACTCGAAAAGATTCTGGAGGATCCTCGTGATTAGGTATTCGTTTTCCCCAGATCGTAGCATTAAGTATTTCTTGGCGAGCTATAAGATGGTCAGATTTATAAGTAAGTATCTCTTGTAAAATATGAGCAACACCAAATCCTTCTAAAGCCCAAACTTCCATTTCTCCTACTCGTTGTCCCCCTTGCTTGGCTCTTCCTCTAACGGGTTGTTGTGTAACAAGTGAGTAGGGCCCAGTAGAACGCCCATGAATTTTCTCATCCACTTGATGAATTAATTTTAAGATATAGGACTTCCCTATTAGAACAGGTTGTTCGAAGGGGTCTCCTGTTCTTCCATCAAATATTCTGCTTTTTCCCGGGTACTCGGGTTCAAATACCCATGGATTTTTTGTTTCTTTACTGGCTTCATATAATTCTGAAAACACAAGTTTTCTTGAAGCCTCTTGCTCATATCTCTCATCAAAGGGTGCTATTCTATAATGTTTCTTTAGCAGATCCCCCGCTAATCCGAGCGAGCTTTCAAATATTTGTCCCACATTCATTCGGGAGGGTACTCCTAAGGGATTGAAGACCATATCAACAGGTGTTCCATCTTGCAAATAGGGCATATCTTGCCTAGGCAAAATTTTGGAAATGATCCCCTTATTCCCATGTCTTCCGGCTACTTTATCCCCAACTTTGATTTCACGTTTCTGTAAAATATATACACGAACCGTTATGTCGAGGGGGTCCCTCTGGATCCATTTCACATCGATAACGCGCCCTCTTCCACCTATAGGTAATTTGAGAGAAGTTTCTTTTGAAGTGGATACCTCAAGGCCAAAGATGGCCCGTAATAATCCAGCTTCCGCGATATACGATGATTCACTCGCTATCTGAGGCGTTAATTTACCTACTAAAATATCACCAGTTTCTACCCAGGATCCCAACCTAACAACTCCATTTCTGTCCAAATTGCGGAGTAAATGTTCTTCTAGATGTGGTATTTCTTTAGTGATTTTTTCAGCAGAGCCTTGGCTTGTCGTATCCGTCTGAATTTCATATTTCCGGATGTGAAAAGAGGTATAAATATCCTCATATACCAAACGTTCGCAAATTAGTACTGCGTCTTCAAAATTGTAACCTTCCCATGGCATATAAGCTACTAATACGTTTTTTCCTAAAGCAAGTTCCCCCCCAACTGTAGCAGCTCCCTCTGCTAAAATTTGTCCCTTTTTAATGGATTTACCCTGGGGGACCCGGGGTTTTTGGTGCATACAAGTATTTTTGTTCGAGCGACGGTGGTTAACTAAAGGAATACTTATAGTCTTCCCACGACTTGATAAAAGGATCTTATGACTATCAGTAGAAACGATCTTTCCCTCGCGTTCGGCTATAATGGAAACCCTCGAATCTAGAGCTGTTTGGCGTTCCAATCCAGTTCCAACAATGCACTTTTCGGACCGAGAAAGGGGAACTGCTTGGCGCTGCATATTAGAACTCATTAAAGCCCGATTCGCATCATTGTGCTCAATAAAAGGAATGAGAGAACCTCCAATAGAAAAATATTGGAAAGGAAAAATACTTCTAACATGAATCTGTTCCCATGCAATAGTCAGGAATTCTTGACGGTATCTAGCTGGAACAACCTGCTCCTCCTGAATACCTTGATTCAAGGACAAAGAATTTCCTGCTGCTATCATATAATATTCATCTCTATTTGGTGATAGATAAACCACCTCTCTAGCTTTTTTTTTTTTTTCTTTCTCAGCAGATATTTCATAAAACGGACTCTCTATGGATCCCCACAAGTGATCAATTCTCGCATGAATTGCTAAGGATCCAGTAAGTCCAACATTGATTCCTTCGGACGTGTCAATTGGACAAATACGCCCATAGTGACTCGGATGAATATCTCGGCTCCGAAAACTTGCAGTTCTCCCGGTCAACCCTCCAGGACCTAAACAACTCACTTTTCGCCCATGAACAGTTTGTGTCAATGGATTCGTTTGATCAAAAACTTGAGATAACGGATATGTACCAAAAAAGGTCTCATAAGTAGTTATTAATAAAATCGAAGTTGAAGTTGGAGTTACCAAAGTTTGGGGAGTCGGTTTCGATTGACGTATGAATACTCTACGAATAGTTTTTTGAACTGCATGTTGTAAACGACCAAGAGCCAGTCCGAATTGATCTTGTAACAGATCTGCAACCGAACGAATACGTTTATTTTTCAAGTGATTCATATCGTCATCGTCAAGTATACCCGTTCCAAATTTCATTCCAATCAAATGATCCGTAGCGGCCAATACATCTCGTGGTAACAAAAATGTATTGTTCTGAGGTATATCAAGATTAAGTCTCCGATTCATATTTCGTCGACCAATCCTTCCTAATTCACATTTTTGTTGAAAAAATTTCTTTTGTAATTCCTCACATAAGGACTCCGAAAATACCAGGTCTCCACCTACGCAAGCAAATTGTTGATAAAACTCCAAAATAGCTTTTTCTTTTGACTCAATCCTCTTCTTCTCCTTAGCATTCGGGAAAGACAAAAAAATTTCAGGGTAGGAAACATTATCTAGAATTTCTCTTAGATTCGAACCCATAGCTGATGATAGAACTAGAATAGATATCTTTTGTTTTCTACTCACGCGAGCCCATATCCTTTCTTTTTTATCAATTGCTAATTCCGATCTTCCTCCCCAATCTGATATTATAGTTCCGGTGTAGATAGAAATTCCCTTATGGTCTAATTCCGAACGGTAGTAAATACCAGGACTTAGCAATATTTGATTGATCACAATTCGGTATATTCCATTTATAATAAAGGTTCCTAAGGAATTCATTATAGGAATGTTTCCAATAGAAATGGTTTGCTTTTGCACATCGAAACCAAAAATTAATCTCGCGGATACATATAATTCGGAAGAATAGGTGAGTGATTCATACACAGCATCCCTTTCTTTTATCGAGGGTTCTAGCAATTGATACCCTTTCGCAAATAATTGAAATGCAATTTCGTGATCTGGGTCTTTAATTGTTGGAAACTTGTCAAGTTCTTCTGCCAAGGCTTGATTAATGAACCTACAAAATCCCTCGAATTGGATCTGACTAAATCCGGGTATTGTGGACATTCCCTCGTTTCCATTCCGGAGCATCTTAATCTTAAGTTTCCTGTTTATCAAAGAAAAATTCCATTATCAGCTCACTCTTAATCAATCCCTATGGATTGATCTAGCAATCATGGAATCTATATTCTGTTTACTGAATCACATGAAATTCTAGGGAACTCCACACACGTATTTCATATATGTATTTCATACATATGAATAGAGACTATTTTGACGAAAGTTCCTGTTTTCCAGGGGAGGGGTACAAATGGAATGAAAATGAATTGATAAAACATTCCTAGAAAAAAATTCTGCTACTTATACTTTCATGATATTCTAATCAGATTGGATGGCAAAGATTTCTCATTTTATCTCCTTTCTATTATTAATGTAATAAAGCCATAATATAATAAATACACTAGAAAGTTTGACTTTACTTCGATTTAGAATAGCGCGCTTACTTTAATAAAAAAAAAGTGAGGGTTCTTTTTTATTTCGGAGTAGTAGAATTGCTAGAAAATTTAGGATTTCATTGTTAAATTCAAAATAAAGTAAGTCCCTTTTTTATTCAAGATATTTAATGCTTTGAAAAATTTAAGCACGATTCCCCATAGAGATATGTACATAAGGGGGATCTTTGGATAATAATGCTGTTCGGACCTGCAGTTTACCTATACACGGATTAGGCATAAAGCCATAATATTTTATTATGCCATTAAAAAGAAGGGGGGAGACAATACCTATTTAAGAGTCGTTCACTACTGAAAAAAAAAAAGAGAGAGAATTCTAGTTAACGGTTCCAATTCGTTCTGAATTTTGCAGCCTGTGACTAGAAATCCACTTTATTCTCCTTTTCCATCTTAATAGAAAGAAACAGAAAGTTTTATTGTATTAGCAGTATCCGTTTTAAGATAGAATCTATCGAAGAGAATAATAGAAACAGGATCAAAAAAAGCAGGAATAAATTTTTTTTTTAAGATTGGAATAAAGTAAGGGGAATTATATTCCAAATAAAAAGGGGGTTTTCGTAAGAAAACGTGCATGAATAGTTGCTCTTTTCTCGATTTTCGCTCGGATTTTTTGGCGGCATGGCCAAGCGGTAAGGCAGGGGACTGCAAATCCTTTATCCCCAGTTCAAATCTGGGTGCCGCCTGATCAATAAAATACTTAGGTTTTTATAGTACTGATCGAACTCGATAAATTTGTACTCCGCATAAGTTTGGGCAAGAGAGTAACTAGGCCTGCTGGTACTCTGTTTTTAGAATCCATACCAAACCATAGCATAGTTCTATCCTCAAACTAAGGTTTGCTTTGGCGGTAGTGGCAAAAAAAAAAAAAAGGGTTACCAATAGGGGGATATTGATTCGATTTGAGAATTTTAAACTACGAGGATAAGATGTCAGAAATCTTGGTATCCAAAGAAAGGTTCCTAAGGGGCATTCTTTTTTTTTTCAATTTAAGATTGAAGAAGGGGTTCCACGAAGGAATATGAAGACTTCCAAATTATCATACATTATCGTACATCTTATTTTATCTACATACACTTTAAAGTAAGGACTACTTATTCTAGCGAGAATCAGATTAAATAGGCCGATCCTAAGTTAATTTAGGAGTTGTGGATAAAGTTTCTTCATTCTTTCATAGAATGATAGAAAGCAGGGCTGTAGGGTTTAGGTCAAAAATAAATATAGGTAAGGTAGGTATCCAAAAAATATTTATTTGTCCATAATTTTATGGTATACTCGGGTGTCCTTTGCTTATAAAAAAAATAGAGTAACAAAAGGAATAAAAAATCTTCCTATTCCCGCTTCTTCTATTCAGTATTTAGGACATCATTCCCGTACTCTTTTTTAAGTAAAAGGGCTATGCTATGTATCATATTTATACTTAATGCTCTCTAATTCTACTGGAATTCCTATAAGAATAAGAATTTGTTAGGAGTAAATTCCTTGAACTGATTGATCCGTAGCTTTAGCGTAGAATCCCTTTTTGACTCTGTACCCTTGATTCCACTATTATTATTGATCAATAGTAGAATAATTCCTTTATAGAAATAGGAGACATAATTTAGATGGATATAGTAAGTCTCGCTTGGGCTGCTTTAATGGTAGTCTTTACATTCTCTCTTTCGCTAGTAGTATGGGGGAGGAGTGGACTCTAGGGATACTACTAATTGATTGAATAATCAAATTGTTGTATCAACTCTTTTCTTTAATTGATCGTTTTGCATTAATTATTTTGTCAAACGTTATTCTTTAATCTTTTTTTTTTTAGTTTTGTTTCACTCCTATAATATAATAGAAAGACTCTAAAGTGTCGTAGAAAAAACTATATGTAGTTCTTTCTACCACACTTTAAGATTCCAACCAGATCCTTTCATTTAAGACTTGGATTTTTTTTTATTTAATCCCTTTTGCATTTCTTCAATGATTAATTGGAATTCCAACTAATCATTTTGGCTGACTGTTTTTACATAAATAATAAGTAAAAAAGCAGTAGGAACTAGAATGAACAGTGCAGTAGCAATAAATGCGAGAATATTGACTTCCATAACCTCTTTATTTTTTATTTTCACAATAACTGGGGATATAATCCCATGGGGAGGAAAAAGGGGTATCCTGTAAATTCAAGGGTAGAGCTTGTAGTCTGATAATACTGAATCAATTCAATATTATGAATATCGGATCTATCAAATCAATTCATAGTTGAGAGGGGAATACTATAACATAGGAAGACCCTTTATCCATACTAAGACACTAAGACCAAAATGGTTTTTTTGATTGGATTAGGAATTCCCTCTTTTCTTTTTTTAATCCTTTTCTCCTTTTTCTTTTCTATACCTATAACCCATGATCCTTCTTAATCTTATCCAATTTCCCTTCCTTTTTATTATAGTTATAAATACAATTATGTATGTATGTATGTATTATCTGACCAACTTTATATGGGTCACATGGACATCCAAATAAGCAGTAGAACTGACATGGGGAAAAGAGATCTTAAATAAAAAGGGAATACTATATTATGTATGGATTCCGATAAAATAGCGGTATTCTATATCATATGTGTGTCTTTCTTTATCGATCGGGAGTAGTGAAAAAAAAAAATGCCTATATGCTTCCCCTCCCTCTTTAATGAGAGATGAAAAAAAAAGCGAAGTAAGGGTGCCCTGCCCTATGGCTATGGGTATTTGATCTTGCTTCCTCCCCTTTTTTTCATGGAAAAAGGAAATATGAATTTCTCCATTCATTTCATTAAACCCTAGTTCGGGACTGACGGGGCTCGAACCCGCAGCTTCCGCCTTGACAGGGCGGTGCTCTGACCAATTGAACTACAATCCCCGCGGGATGTATGGCATACCTATTCTTAAATAGAACCATTCATATGCTACATACCTACATATTATATGCGGGTATAGTGAGAGCGACATACCTAGTATGTCGTACTTTTTTATCACTAAAAATGGATAATAATCCACCCTTCAATAAGAAAAACTCTTTTGTTTGTAAGAAAGGAATGAGAGAGATATGGGTTATAAATAAAATTTATCCCTTTTTTATTTATATTTTTTTCTATAGATCAGATCAGACATTTTATTTTATGGAAGAAAAATAAAAGGATTTAGTTCATATTCACGAAGTCCTAGATTTTTGGGCCGAGCTGGATTTGAACCAGCGTAGACATATTGTCAACGAATTTACAGTCCGTCCCCATTAACCGCTCGGGCATCGACCCAGGAAGAATTTATTCTAGGTTTTTTTATAATCTATGATTAACCTCCTTTCAAAATACTCCCTACCCCCAGGGGAAGTCGAATCCCCGCTGCCTCCTTGAAAGAGAGATGTCCTGAACCACTAGACGATAGGGGCATCACTAGACGATAAGGCCATATACAACCGCTCGTGATTATACTATAATCATAGTATGAGCAGTTTTTTGGAATTGTCAATATACTCGAAAAGTATAACTAGATCCAAAGTAAAGAGTTTTTCCTACTTTTCTGTTATGTTTTCATCTAGGAGTTTTTTTAGTTGCTGATTAGATTAATTCATGGATCATCCCCTATTTTATTAGGGAAATTCATTAAAAGGGTATAGAATAAGAATGGATTACTAAATAGGGATTCTCTATCCATATTAGTTCAGTACAGGTAGTTATTTGATTGATCTAAGATGAAAAAAAGTCCAATTTCATTTCTTTTTTGGAATTTACATTTGGTGCTTTATTTAGTGTTCAGACCAAAAATGCATACATCCCGCACTAAGTCATAAAATTCTATAAAAAATAGAGAAAGTTTCAAAAACAAAGAAAAAAGTGAATGAATTTTAGTAGAAAAGTATTCCATCAGATTCGAACCGATGACTTACGTCTTAGCACGGCATTACTCTACCACTAATTTTAAAAGCCCTTTATCGGATTTGAACCGATGACTTATGCCTTACCATGGCATTACTCTACCACTGAGTTAAAAGGGCTTTTTATTTAATTCAAAAATTTGACACTTTGATTTCCCATTATGGGTCTACTGCATAATGTACATATTATATGTATAGATAGAGATATTATGTAGAGATTATATATGTATATATCGATATATAGAAATATAGAAGTTTAGTCATGGCGAGGTTCAAAATCTTGCGAGCTCAAAATATTGATAAAATTAAGAAAAATAATAAATAAGAAAATATTTCCTATTCTCTCTTATAACTTGCACAAAACTAAAGTAGAGATTTTTTTATATAATAAAATACGTGAAGAAAGAGTGGACACAATAAAAAAAAGCCATACCCTACATAACTTAACTCTTCCTGGTTCAGGGTTTTCTGTTTCCATTGAGTGAGTGGAAAAAAGAACATAGAGAGGAAAGTGGTAAATGGAGAGAATCGACTAAGCAGAGACTTTTAGGATCTTCTTTACATCAGGTAAATCTGTCGGTCTTGTCCGTTTTTTCTTTAACTGATGACTCTTTGTTTCTTACTTCTATCAAGCCATAGGGAAGGAAAGGAAAGTCTATGATGAATTTTTAAAAAGCATCTCACTCTTTCTCTACGGCTCGGACTTAATGATAAGTGGGGGAAGGAAACATCTTCCATAATTTTTTTTTAGAATTGAACAAAAAAGAAAAGGAAAAAAGGAATTTATAGGGACAGTCTTATCCCCTAGTGTATATTGTAGGAATAATAAAACTATTCCGTCTCGCAAAGTAAATAATGATCATTGTAGTTATAACCGTAGAATAGGATAGGATCCTAATCGAAATACATACATTTGGTTCAGACGCTATTGGCTTGGTTAAGAAGAGATGGAATGTATTTTACAGACGAGAGTGGCTATCTAAATACTAAAGTAAAGGACAGCGATCGAAATAGAAGTACCAACCGTTCAGTGTCATGAACCTTCTCTATCTGATTCAATAAGGGGGAATTAGCCTCCTTCTCCATCCAATGGATATCCTTGACAAAGGGTACTATTTATATCATAATCTACATGTAGCGGGTATAGTTTAGTGGTAAAAGTGTGATTCGTTCTATTAATAACGGAATTTGAAATGAGATACTTAAAAGGCATCTTTAAGTTTTTTATATTCCGATGAAAACTTTAGTTCTTATAAAGGATTTAATCCTTTTCCTCTCAATAGCATATTGAGGAAGAATATAAATTCTCGCGATTTGTATCCAAAGACTAATTGAAATTGCATCCAAAATACAAATTAGATTAGGAGTACAGAGTCGCGAAGCATAATTTTGCATTGGAGTAATTATTCCCATTTTAAAAATATGAGTAAAGGATCCATGGATGAAGATACTAAAAAGTTTATTTCCAATCGTAACTAAATCTTCTTTTGTTAAAAAAGGAATAAGGAAGCCAAATAGCTAAAAAACGATAGTTTTGGTTTACTAGAACCATCAGCATATTGTTTCAGCTCGGTGGAAACCAAATTCTTTTCCTCGAGGATCTCTTGAATGAAATTAGGGAACGAAGTAAGTAGATTAGATGGATTTAGATCGAAGTTCTATTTCCTACTCTATAAGGATCATCTAGAAAGCGGAGAGCTTTGGTTCCATTCAAATAGAAAAGCTGACATAGATGTTAAGTGGTGATAATATCCATAAAGGAGCCGAATGAAATCAAAATTTCATGTTCGGTTTTGAATTAGAGACGTTAAAAATAATAAACCAACGTCGACTATAACCCCTAGCCTTCCAAGCTAACGATGCGGGTTCGATTCCCGCTACCCGCTCCATTCTCTATCTCTATAAAAATAAAAGGAGTATTCTTTTTTTCTAGACATGGTAAAGGCCTGTATTCAACCTTCTTTGTCAACCAGTTTTTGGTACTCTAGAGCGGAGTAGAGCAGTTTGGTAGCTCACGAGGCTCATAACCTTGAGGTCACGGGTTCGATTCCCGTCTCCGCACTTAGCAGTCTGTATAAAAGGACTCTTCTATTTCTCTAGATATGGTAGAGGGTTGGGTGGTATCCAACTTTTTTTATTCATTAGTTCCCGGCCCTAGAGGGAAAAATTGAGCAGTTTGCGAAGGCACTTGCCCCCAAACGCACAAGCCTCCTCCCGACTCCGCGTAAAAGAAAAATGAAATGAAAGAAAGGCACAGTCTACTTATCCCTTCCCTTTAAAAGAAGTTTGCGAGTTCTTTGTCTCAGTGAATACCCGATTTACGGAGCCCTTTCCGGCTCCGTAGCGTCCCCCTTTTTTGAGTGGGATGCAAAGGAAGGATAAGATAGTAAGGGATACGGTAATAGTACCTTACTAAATTAAGGGGGCGAGCGGCGGGAATCGAACCCGTATCTTCTCCTTGGCAAGGAGATGTTTTACCATTGAACTACGCTCGCTACGCTATATATTTTATAGCATATATCCGCTTGGGTCGACCGTCTATGTCTGGGTCGACCGTTTCGTTTCATTTTCTATTATATTAGAGTTTTCCTTTTTTTATTGTCTGTCAATGAATATTCTAAAATGAATATTCTAATAGGAATGGAATTTCATAATACTGAAAGAGAAGAGGTAGCAATTCGGAACGCAAATTGCGTTTTAATTTTAATGCGTCTCACTATTCGAATGTTTTCGAAGAAATGCCCTTTTTATTTTTTTTGTACCTGGCTACTAAAATACTAAACAAATTTAAGAAATGAGAGAATTCAGAATAGCTACGAGAAAGACTAGTCCAATCCATAATGATGTACCGGAAAATACAACGTTTTTATTATTTGACCAACCATCAGGAGAAGCAAATACAAGGGGTACACTAATTACTAAGACTGAGGAAGTCGCAATTAATGCAAAAACAGCTAATTGGAAAGCAATAGTCATATTTCTAATCCTCCAAGCTACCATCAAATAAAGTTGACTACATATTTGATCCCTCACTTAACCAAAATTGTAAAAAAATACAAGAAGTAGGAGGGGTTTAATCATGAATCCATTGATTCTTCTCTTTAATTAAAACTTATTTTTACTTACCGCTTTTTTTTTATTTGGATATCGGGGTGAGGAGAGGGGGTTTAGTCTTTATTTCACAAATTTCACAAGCGGGTATAGCAGATCATGTATCCGTGTATACAGTATACAGAGATATGTTGAAAAGGGACTTGCATCTGAGATCTTTCTATAGGTTAGTAGATCTTTTTATATGGCTATGTTCTATTTGTAGGAGTAAAATAGGGATTAGGCTGTGGAGAGATGGCTGAGTGGTTGATAGCTCCGGTCTTGAAAACCGGTATAGTTCTAGGAACTATCGAGGGTTCGAATCCCTCTCTCTCCTTTTGCTTATTGAATATGTTTGTTTCTTTAATTTTTTTTTCTTTATTCTGTCCCTTATCTTTCTTTCATAAAAAGGAATGAATGGCTCGGCTAGATGGAATAACCGAGCCAGAACAGAAAAAAAAAGAAAACATTAGAACAGGTATAAATAAGAAAATCTTAGTTAAGAGGGTTCATGTAAAGAACAGGTTCCAAATCACGATCGATTCCCTTTTCAAAACCTGCTGCAGCAGCTCGGGCTCTTCCTGCATGCCACAAATGGCCCACAAAAAAGAAGAATCCTAGAACAAAATGAGAAGTCGATAACCAACTTCTAGGAGAGACATAATTAACTGCATTGATCTCGGTAGCTACACCACCCACAGAATTTAAAGAGCCTAAAGGCGCGTGGGTCATATATTCTGCTGAACGTCGTTCTTGCCAAGGTTGTATGTCTTTTTTCAACCTACTCAAGTCCAAACCGTTGGGGCCCCTTAGAGGTTCTAACCATGGAGCGCGAAGGTCCCAAAAACGCATAGTTTCCCCTCCAAAGATAACCTCCCCAGTTGGCGAACGCATTAGATATTTACCTAAACCTGTGGGTCCTTGAGCGGATCCAACATTAGCTCCAAGACGCTGGTCTCTAACTAGAAAAGTAAATGCTTGAGCTTGAGAAGCTTCTGGCCCGGTGGGTCCATAAAACTCACTCGGATAAGCCGTATTATTGAACCATACAAAACAACAAGCGATAAAACCAAAGAGAGATAAAGCAGCTAAACTATAAGACAGGTAAGCTTCTCCAGACCATACAAACGCACGGCGAGCCCATGCGAAGGGTTTGGTTAAGATATGCCAAATCCCGCCAAATACACAAATGAAGCCCAACCATATATGCCCACCAATTATATCTTCTAAATCATCCACACTAACAATCCACCCTTCTCCCCCAAAAGGAGATTTTAGTAAATAACCAAATATAACACTGGGGCTAAGGGTCAAATTGGTAATTTTTCTTACATCTCCCCCCCCAGGGGCCCAGGTATCATATACACCGCCAAAATAGAGAGCCTTGAGTACTAGAAGAAAAGCACCTAGACCTAACAAAATTAGGTGAATACCCAAAATTGTAGTCATTTTATTTCTATCTTTCCATACATAACCAAAAAATGGAAAAGATTCTTCAAGAGTCTCGGGTCCCAGAAGCGCGTGATAAATGCCACCGAAACCTAAGACTGCGGAGGAAATTAGGTGAAGTACTCCAGATACAAAGTACGGAAAAGTATCTAGAACTTCTCCCCCTGGCCCTACTCCCCAACCTAGAGTAGCTAAGTGTGGAAGTAAAATTAACCCTTGTTCATACATGGGCTTTTCTGGTACGAAATGAGCCACCTCAAATAGGTTCATTGCTCCGGCCCAGAATACGATTAATCCGGCATGGGCTACGTGAGCTCCAAGTAGCTTACCGGACAAATTGATAAGTCTGGCATTCCCAGCCCACCAAGCAAAGCCAGTGGTTTCTTGGTCACGACCAGCTAAAACGAAAGTTCCATTAAAGAGCGTTTCCACGTGGTAGAACCTCCTCAGGGAATATAAGATTTTCATGAGGCTGATCCTGAGCTGCCATCCAAGCACGAATACCCTCGTTTAAAAGAATATTTTTGGTGTAGAAAGTCTCAAATTCAGGATCTTCCGCTGCACGGATTTCCTGGGAAACAAAGTCATAGGCACGTAAGTTCAGAGCCAGGCCAACTACGCCAATAGCACTCATCCATAAACCGGTGACGGGTACAAATAGCATAAAGAAATGTAACCAACGTTTATTGGAAAAAGCAACACCAAAGATTTGGGACCAAAAGCGGTTAGCAGTAACCATTGAATAAGTTTCTTCAGCTTGAGTTGGGTTAAAAGCGCGGAAGGTATTTGCACCATCACCGTCCTCAAATAGAGTGTTTTCTACAGTCGCTCCATGAATAGCGCATAGCAGAGCCGCACCTAATACTCCGGCAACTCCCATCATATGAAATGGGTTCAACGTCCAATTATGAAATCCTTGGAAGAAAAGGATGAATCGAAATATCGCTGCTACCCCAAAACTCGGCGCAAAGAACCAACCGGATTGCCCCAGTGGATAAATAAGGAATACAGAAACAAAAACAGCGATTGGACCAGAGAATGAGATTGCATTATAAGGCCGCAATTGAACAGACCGAGCAAGTTCAAATTGGCGTAACATGAAACCTATTAGTGCAAAAGCCCCGTGGAGAGCTACAAAAGTCCATAGACCGCCTAATTGACACCAACGAGTAAAATCTCCTTGTGCTTCCGGCCCCCATAGTAGCAACAAAGAGTGTGCTAAACTGTTGGCAGGGGTAGAAACTGCTGCGGTTAAGAAATTACAACCTTCCAAATAGGAACTAGCCAATCCATGGGTATACCAAGAAGTTACAAAAGTAGTCCCTGTAAACCAACCCCCTAAAGCGAAATAAGCGCAAGGAAAGAGCAATAGGCCGGACCATCCTACAAAAACGAAGCGGTCCCTTCGTAACCAGTCATCCATAGTATCAAATAGATCATTTTCTTCTTTAGGAACTCTACCAAGGGCTATAGTCATAGTGATCCTCCTATTCAATTACTTCAACCATTTCCGAGCACCTCATGTCACTTCCAAGGCATATGATAGTTTTCTTATCTGTGGACGATTTGTTTCTCGTTCAATGCCCTTTTTCAATGGTCTCGAAGATAGAAATTTTTGATTTTTATCTAGGGAGTCACAACCGAGGTCGTGGTAAATCCATGAATTTGATTCGGTTTGTTTTTCTTATACTATAGAAATCAACATTTAAATTCAGCATTATTCCATGACTCCTACTTTAAAAGCCTATCTTTTAAGGGAAAAATGAAAATAAAAGTAACCCCTCTATTCTCGTTTCCTCTCTATTTCATGGGTGGAAGAACAAAAATAGAGGATTCTTAAAAAAAATGGATTTTCGAAATCCATTTTTATGTGTAGCGGAAAGGAGTTGCGGTTTCTTCTTATTCCTATAGAACATCTAGTAACAAGAATATGAAATCGTAAATAACAAAAAATTCTTGTCTTGCGCGGTCTAAGTCTAAGGAAATAAAAAAAATTCGCTTATACAATTTCATCTACATCGAATTTATATATCAGAATAGCGGATAGAGGCAGCATTCAAGGAGTCAGATCTACTTACTTTATGGTTCTTTCCAATTTTATGTTGGGTTTGATAAGAACCCTTTTTGCTTTCTTGATAAATAATCAACAAAAAAAAGCATTTTTTCTTTTTTATATAACCTGCTTCTTTTATTATAACAAGTCCTATAGAAAAATGCCCGCTAAAGAGAAAATCCATCTGATTCTCTCTCGGCCAATATCAATTTTTAGAAAGAAAAAAAAACAATTTTCTTCTTTTTTTATTAACATTAAGAAAAAAGAATATAACTAAAATGGAATTGGCAATATAATTTTTATATACTTTTGAAAGAAAAAAAAAGGTTTTTTGCAATCATTATTTCTTGTCTCTATCATATCAAGGAAACCTTTGGATTTGGAACGAGGAGAGATGGCTGAGTGGACTAAAGCGGCGGATTGCTAATCCGTTGTACAATTTTTTTGTACCGAGGGTTCGAATCCCTCTCTTTCCGCTCCCTCGGATCATTTGGGACTTTCGAATTGGAAGGAATTCTGACCCCCGGATTTTCTCATAGATAAATGTACGAAACAAATCCAATTTGTAAGAAAAAATGCAAAAAAAATGGAATTTTTACTCCTCGCGCCCAGGATTCCGTCCTGGGTCATTGGATAAGAATCCAAAGATAAAGAGGGAAACAAAGAATATCACTACTGTATAAACAAAAAGTTTGAGAGTAAGCATTACATAATCTCCAAGATTTTTTTTTAAGGAATAGATTACCTGTTTTTCCTTACCACACGGATCCACTAGGATGGTTTTTTTTTATTTTGATACCTAAAAATGCAAAAAAGAATTCTTGAAAAAAATTGCAAGAATTCTTTTATAATAAGCACTCTTATCAATATCAAAATAGGGTTATGTATTGTGTAGGTACCTGCTCAACGTAAGTGCAGAAGGGTAGAAAGGCTGATCCAAATTTAGTGCTGCAGCTATCTATTCAATGTAGAAGAATTTTCATTTTAGAATCGAAGGTTCATAATATAAAAATCGAAAAGTTCTCTGCTTTTACCCATTTTTATAATAATAATTTTTTGGAATTAATATATAATTTAATTTAGCAGGCAGAGTACTAAAGATTTCATCGAAAACTTACAGCAGCTTGCCAAACAAAGGCTAATAGAAAAAAGAATAGAGGTATGACAGGCATAACATCCACGATTGGGTTGAAAATAGCATAAGCTTCGGGCAATTTGGCAAAGAAAAAACTAGTAGTCGGATAAAGAACAGAATTAAAACAGATACAGGTTAAACTAAGTATATTAGGCATAACAAGCATTTCATTCTTGTAGAGTAAATAATTGGATTTTGATTGAGTTATTTTTCTAAGGGAAATAAGGAAAAGGCAGATTCTAAATCTTTTTTCTTCGGACTTTCCCAAACACAAAATACCTCCTTGTATTTGCACTCTCAAATGAGAGTGGAATAAATTCGACTTTCATATAATATCTTAATAGAATTCCATGTAATGATCAATGCATTTTTTTGATTCTATATTATCTGCATGTCTAGAATACTAGCAAGAGAATATCCCTCATTTTTTATGTAATTGAAATGGGATTGACGAATAACAAATAAACATAATACTGTTTATTAGTGTCGCATAAAACCCGAAATGGGGCGTGGCCAAGTGGTAAGGCAGCGGGTTTTGGTCCCGTTACTCGGAGGTTCGAATCCTTCCGTCCCAGATTGTTTCGGACAGTACTCTACACGAGACAAAAGTTTATTAAAGAGAATAATGATATCTTATGAACTCTTAGATTAGATGCATTTCTAAGCATTCATTTTCTTTCTCAGAAAACATAATAAAGTCTTAAGTCCAGTCAAATTGAATATCTTTATTTTATGAAAAAATTGTGTCTATCAGGCACATTCAGGATATGCCTACGCTATTTACTTAGTCATATTTTTTCTTACTTTTTTTTGTATTCGGGTCGAAGAAGTATGGAAGTATGAGAATTCTATAACTACCAAAAACTTTCAATCTTTTCATTGGAATACTTTTTTTAGTTAATAGTTAATTTTTTTTGTTACGTAAAAAATATATTGCTAATCTAATTCTAATTATAGTAATAAAATTAATTAGTAATTAATTTTATTAAACTTTTTTGGAGGTTGATAGTTTATTTATTGGGGAAGAGTTGATCCTTCTCTTCTACACTTTAAAATTGATGATCTCGAGCCATCCGTTGAGAATGGAAATTTAATAATAAATAAGTCTTAAACAAACCCGTTTAGTCGTCTTTTTCGAACTATGTTTCATTCATATGATAGAATATGGGTTTAAATAAATCGAATTTTTGTGGGGGCTTCCCCGATAAATACTTAACTTTCTTTTATCCATATTGCTCCATAGATAGCAAGTTTGGATTAGTATACACAAAACTAAACCAATGACTATTCATGATTCCATCCATATTGGATCAATTCTCTATACCACTTTGCAATGAAAAGAGGAATGTTTGTTATGGTAAAACTTCGTTTAAAACGATGTGGTAGAAAGCAACGTGCGACTTGAAGGACATGATCGATTGTGGATTTTGCTATCCACCATTTTCCATAGTAATGAAAATGCTCTTGGCTCGACATAGTCTGTTCTATTCGTCCCGAACCTAATTTGCGCTGGGTTGTTTATTTTTAAGTAAATAGTACACAATGGAGCTCGAGAGGATAGAATTTATTTTTTATCAAGGGAAAGGATCTAGGGTTAGTGAAAACTAATAAATTAGGCCAACTTTGTCAGTCTATCCTTAATATAGAAATCGAAAGGTTAAAATAAGAAAAAAGCCCCATTTTGGAAGATAGGGAAAACTCTTTCAATTAAAAGTATATCAGAATAAATCCTCCTTATTTGATTTCTATAGAAGAGGGAGATGCTTTATCGAAGGAAATAAGAAAAAAGGGTATGTTGCTACTCTTTTGAAAGAAAAAAGAATAGAAATTCCCGAAGTAATGTCTAAACCCAAGGATTTCACAAATCAAAGATAAAGGATTCCAGAACAAGTAAACACAATTTTCAATTGTCTCAACAGCAGAATTGGATCAGAATAAGGAATAAAAGTCAATTCGTTCGAAATGAGACAACGAAAAGAGTTTAGAGACGACTCAAAAATTTTCGAAGGATTTCGCCTTTGAAGTCTGTCAGTCAAAATTAGCCAACTTGAGTCATGAGTATAAATGAAATTTGTTTTTTCTGTAAGGAAATTAATGCACGTAATAGTCTTATTTCTATTATTATAGACAGAAATTCGAATCATTTTCTCGAGCCGTATGAGGAGAAAACCTCCTATACGTTTCTAGGGGGGGGGCGTTGTTTATCTACATCTATCCCAATAAGCTGTCTATCGAATCGTTGCAATTGATGTTCGATCTCGAAGAGAGGGAAGAGATCTTCGAAAAGTGGGTTTTTATGATCCGATAAAAAATCAAACTTGTTTAAATGTTCCAGCTATTCTCTATTTCCTTGAAAAGGGTGCTCAACCGACAAGAACTGTTTATGATATTTTAAGGAAGGCAGAATTATTTAAAGAAAAAGAAAGAATTTTGAGTGAATTGAAGAACTAAATAAATAAAAAAGTAGGAGAAGATCATTAGTATTCCTCGTTCTCTAATTATTTAGACACAATTTACCTCTTTCTTAGTCCTATTTGGATTTATGTCGTGCCAATCCAACATAAGCCCCTATTTTATTTACTTTTTCTATCTAATTTGTTTTCTTATCATTCTATTTCCATTGACAAAGGTCTATTGAACAAATAGAATTTGTAGATAGATAGGTCTCTTTAATCCTCACTCCATATTCGATTTTTCTGCCTACACTTCGCTCAAATGATAAGGGTGTCTCTCTTGCATGTATTTTCATACAATATTTTTATTTCTTTAAACTAAAAATCGCTAAAAGAAGCAACATTTTGCCATCGTGATTGGAGTCGCTCTAACCTTAGTGGAATTTAACTAGACCTGTTCATTTTGCCATTTGAGTGTTTTTCATGGTCGATAAAATCTTTCTTTTGATGTCTTGCTAGTTCAATGTTTTGACAGAAGCGCCCGGTGTAATTTCATTGATTTTTTGATTTCGATCGTATCTAAGATCTTTTTTTATCTGGGTTGCTAACTCAATGGTAGAGTACTCGGCTTTTAAGTGCGACTATGATCTTTTACACATTTGGATGGAGCAACAAATTCGTCCAGACTCTTGGTAGAGTCTATAAGACCACGACTGATCCTCAAGGGTAATGAATGGAAAAAATAGCATGTCGTAATAAAATTGAATAAAAATTACGATTTTCTGGGTCTAGTGAATAAATGGATAGAGCCTGGCTCCAATTCTGGTAAAATAAAAAGCAACGAGCTTAACTTCCTAATTGGAATAATTCCCCGCTCTAATTAGACGTTAAAAATAGATTAGTGCCGGATGCGGGGAAAGGTTGGATTTTACTATGAGTGGACCCTTTTTTTTTTTTTTTTTTAGAAATCCTAATTATTCTTGATTATGGATTGAATGTGTAAAAGAAGCAGTATATTGATAAAGGGATTCCATTCCAAAGTCAAAAGAGCGATTGGCCTGCAAAAATAAAAAATTTATTCTGTTCTCTTTTGTAATTTAGAACAAACATAAACTAATTGTGTAGAAAAGGAGCGGAAAAAGATCTGTGGATTAGACTCCCCTTCTTTCCAGGGTTTGGATTAAAAAATCCAACACCCTGTTCTGACCATATTGCACTATGTATCATCATTTGATAAACCGAGAAATGCTTCTTCTCTCTGATTCAAGTAGAAATACAAATGGAAAAATTCGAAGGGTATTCAGAAAAACATAAATCTTGTCAACAATACTTTGTCTACCCACTTCTCTTTCAGGAGTATATTTATGCATTTGCCCATGATTATGGATTAAATGATTCCGAACCTGTGGAAATTGTTAGTTGTAATAACAAGAAATTTAGTTCACTACTTGTGAAACGTTTAATTACTCGAATGTATCAGCAGAATTTTTGGATTAACTCGATTAATCATCCTAACCAAGATCGATTGTTGGATTACAAAATGGGTTTTTATTCTGAGTTTTATTCTCAGATTCTACCTGAGGGGTTTTCGATCGTTGTAGAAATCCCATTCTCGCTACGAGAATTATCTTGTCCGAAAGAAAAAGAAATACCAAAGTTTCAGAATTTACGCTCTATTCATTCAATATTTCCCTTTTTAGAAGACAAATTTTTGCATTTGGATTCTATTTCACATATAGAAATACCCTATCCTATTCATTTGGAAATCTTGGTGCAACTCCTTCAATACCGTATACAAGACGTTCCGTCTTTGCATTTATTGCGATTCTTTCTCAACTACTATTCAAATTGGAATAGTTTTATTACTTCAATGAAATCTATTTTTCTTTTTAAAAAAGAAAATAAAAGACTATTTCGATTCTTATATAATTCTTATGTATCAGAATATGAATTTTTCTTGGTGTTTCTTCGTAAACAATCTTCTTGCTTACCATTATCATCTTCTG